TCGCAATAACTCGGGATTTAATCCCCTAGAGATGATAAATCTTTCGGCTGTAAATTCAATGAATGAATTACCTCTCGATGATCTTGAATCGGATCAATATCATGAATAACAATATCTGATCTAGCAAATCAACCCGTCGTCAAGACTTGAATAGTATAACATAGGAAGTTCTTTTATCCATACCGAATCCAAATTTGGATTCCTGACTCAATCAATCCAAAATTCCTTTATTTCTCATCTGTTTCCTTGTTTTTTCTATAACCTGCCTTGCGTCTTCCTTGGACAATCGTCTGATAAAGGATCATCAGATTGCCTTTCCACTTCGATTAATTACATAGTTCTAAACCTAAATAAACAATAAAAGCGAAATGGAAAAAATAGGAAAGCAAAAAGAAATAAAGACTCCTTTTTGCTTTGGGAATGTTTGCTTTGGAAATGAAAGTATGCCCCTCGCCACCCTTTACTAGTTCATAGAAGGGAAAAAATGAATTGATGTATTTATTTGATTTTGATCCGTCGGGACTGGCGGGGCTCGAACCCGCAGCTTCCGCCTTGACAGGGCGGTGCTCTAACCGATTGAACTACAATCCCGGGGAAAGGAAATAGGGGATCTCGCAGAAAATTGGATTCTTTTTTTTATCTTCGTTGGGTCTTTCTGAAGGACAGGGGATTTGTACCATCTCATGTTAGATTAGCGGATTATTGGGCCGAGCTGGATTTGAACCAGCGTAGACATATTGCCAACGAATTTACAGTCCGTCCCCATTAACCGCTCGGGCATCGACCCAGGAAGAATCAATTTTAGGCTTATTAGTAATCCATGATCAACTTCCTTTCATAGTATCCTACCCCCAGGGGAATTCGAATCCCCGCTGCCTCCTTGAAAGAGAGATGTCCTAAACCACTAGACGATGGGGGCCAACTTGACCAACCGCCCTCATACTATGATCATAGTATGATCAGTTTTTTGAAATTGTCAATATAATGGAATGATCAGATCCGGGGGATCCTTCCGTTTTTCATAATTGTATAGAATTTTTTGATTCGTCATTCATATTCATGAATCGTTCATTAGAATCGACATTCTCTAGATAAATCGAATCTAGTAAGCGGGAGCAAAATAAAAAAGTTATCAAAAATGTTCTTTAAGACTTTAGTTTCAGGAGGGAGTAGAATCTCTTCATGACATGATTCGATGAAATGTCTTGAAATTCATTTTAGATCAAATTAGTAAGTGTATGTTATGTATCAATTAAGTGAATTTTGTTTTCATTAAGGATCATCTCAATAAAAGAAATTAGGGCCGGTCTTGAAACAATTCATTTTACCCTAGATTTTCTAGGAAAATCCATTGGATTATTCAAAAATAAGCTACTAGTCACTATGAGTATACTGTATATATATATATATATGTATATAATCTATTTATATATATATATGTATATAATATATAATATATTTGCATATAGAGATTTTATCTACATAGTGACTCGTCCGGGAATGAAATCAAATAAGCCCTTTTAACTCAGTGGTAGAGTAACGCCATGGTAAGGCGTAAGTCATCGGTTCAAATCTGATAAGGGGCTTTTTTTTGTATTTGGAATAAAAAAGGAACTAACCGGATAATACGTTATCATTATACTGAGTTAGAGTTGAGTTAGAGTATAGTAGTTCTAGTTAAAAAATGGAACATTTGTTCGGAAAATTTTCATTATTATGAATAATCATAAGCCGCCTCTTGAATCGCCAAAGATCCCTATTTTCCATTATACCAAGCAAATCCACCGGAAAGATTCGAAATCAAGAAAACAAAAGAAAAAGTAAGTGGACCTGACCCATTTAATTATAACTATATCCGCTATTCTGATATTCAAATTAGATAGAGATCGAATTTGAATTAGAACAGCCGGACACCTCCCTTTTTAAATTTCATTTCTTTGGACTTGGAAAGTAAAGAATTTGTCGATATTTCCGATTCAATCTTCTTGTTCCTATCTTTCAAGTCACAAGATAAGAGCCATTTCCACTATTGTTCTTTGATTACAGATCAAGATGAATTTCTATCTATCTAAGTCTATTTAATTTAGATGTATAGCTATCAGATCACGACTTCATGTACCAAACATTTCTATATTGTCGCATCCGATATTTTTGTTACGACAGTGTAATGGATGTGAGAAAGAAACTTTCATTTCAAGTCTTCTATTTTTTTTTATTGAATTTAACGAAAAAAAAGGGAAAGGGGGAGGAAAGTCTCTTTCTTTCTAAGAGATAAGACTCAATAGAAAAATACTGGAAGGGTCTTTGTTGCTTTGACCCGTGGGAAGATATACTCTGGAATTTTTGATTTATCTGACAAAAAAAATGAAAAAAGAAATTAATAAAATTATGTATATGGAATTGGAATCGTTTAGTATACATAGAAATTCGAACAATCTAGAAATAGCTTTCTTTTTCGCAATCTCAAGAACAAGATCTAAGAATAACAAAGAATAACACG